CACTTTCAAGTTCAAGCATAAATGAAGCTTCTGTAAAAAATTATAAGATTTGGATAAATAAAATTCATGGTATCCTTCTTATTAGTAATTACTTAGAATTTGAACAAAAAATAAATTCATTTGATAGAAAATCATTAACAACAGAAATTTTTTATTTATTAAATTTAATCAATGAATTGGTTGTAAAATACACATCAAATTTAAATTTTAAAAGACTTTTTTTAGTTACAGAACACGAACAAGTAAGAATTGATTCAGAGGATCGAATCCAAATTTTAAAATTATTATTTGATGCAATTAGAACTGTTCCCAACGATAAAATGATTAAAAAAAAATCTATTGGAATAAAAGAAATTAATAAAAAAGTTCCTCGATGGTCATACAAATTAATCAACGATTTTGAACAACAGGAGGGGGAAACCGAAGAAACTGTGGTAGAGGATCATCAGATTCGTTCAAGAAAATCCAAACGTGTAGTGATTTTTACTGATAACCAACAAAATACTGATGCTTATACTAATACCAAAGAAACTAATAATACTGATCAAACAGGCGAAGTTGCTTTGATACGTTATTCCCAACAATCGGATTTTCGTCGAGACATAATCAAAGGCTCCATGCGCGCTCAAAGACGTAAAACAGTTACTTGGAAACTCTTTGAAGCAAATGCGCATTCCCCTCTTTTTTTGGACCGAATAGACAAATCTTTTTTTTTTTTTTTTGATATTTCTGAACGGATGAAAAAAATTTTTAAAAATTGGATGTGGAAAAACACAGAATTCACAATTTCGAATTATACAGAGAAAAAGACAAAAGAAAGCGCGAAAAAAAAAGAGGAGGACAAAAAAGAAGAAGACAAAAGAAAGGAGAAAGTGCGTATACAAATAGCGGAAGCCTGGGATAGTATTTTACTTGCTCAAGTAATGAGAGGTTTTTTATTAGTAACCCAATCAATTCTTAGAAAATATATTATATTACCTTCATTGATAATAGCTAAAAATATCGTCCGTATACTATTATTTCAATTTCCGGAATGGTATGAGGACTTAAAGGATTGGAATAGAGAAATGCATGTTAAATGTACCTATAACGGCGTTCAATTATCAGAAAAAGAATTTCCAAAAAACTGGTTAACAGACGGCATTCAGATCAAGATCCTATTTCCTTTTCGTCTTAAACCTTGGCACAGATCTAAGTTACGAGCCCCTTATAATGATCCAATGAAAAAGCAAGGTCAAAAAAATGATTTTTGTTTTTTAACAATTTTTGGAATGGAAGCTGAACTACCTTTTGGTTCTCCCAGAAAAAAACTTTCATTTTTTGAACCGATTTTAAAAGAACTCAAAAAAAAAATTAAAAAATTGCAAAAGAAATGTTTTATAATTCTAGGAATTTTTAAAGAACAAACAAAATTGTTTCTAAATGTCTCAAAAAAACCAAAAAAATGGATCATTAAAAACATTCTGTTTATAAAAGAAATAATAAAAGAACTCTCAAAAATAAACCCAATTGTATTATTTGGATTAAGAGAAATAGAAGTATATGAATTGAGTGAAATTAAAAAAGATTCAATAATCAGTAATCGGATGATTCAGGAATCGTCCATTCAAATTAGATCTCAGGATTGGACAAATTTTTCATTAACAGAAAAAAAAATGCAAGATCTGACTGATAGAATAAACACAATCATAAATCAAATAGAAAAAATTACAAAAGACAAGAAAAAGGGATTTATAACTTCAGATAGAAATTTGAGTTCTAACAAAATAAGTTATGATGATAAAAGATTGGAATCACAAAAAAATATTTGGCAGATATTAAAAAGAGGAAATGCTCGATTAATCCGTAAATCCCATTATTTTATAATATTTTTCATTGAAAAGATATACATAGATATCTTTCTATCTATGATTAATATTCCTAGTATCAATACACAACTTTTTCTTGAATCAACAAAAAAAATTATTAATAAAAACATTAACAGTAATGAAGCAAATCAAGAAAGAATTAATAAAACAAATCAAAGTTTAATTAAATTTATTTCGATTATAAAAGAGTCACTTTCTAATACTAATATTAGTCTTAGTCAAAAAAATTCAAAGACTTTTTTTGACTTATCTTACTTTTCACAAGCATATGTATTTTACAAATTATCACAAACCCAACTTATTAAGTTAGAGAAATTGAAATCCGTATTTCAATATAATGGAACCTCCCTTTTTCTTAAGAATGAAATAAAGGATTTTTTTGTTATAAGACAAGAACTATTTCATTCCGAATTACGACCTAAGAATCTTCGCAATTCTGGAATGAATCAATGGACAAAAATGAATCAATGGACAAATTGGTTAAGGAGTCATTATCAATGTGATGTATCTCAAATTAAATGGTCTAGAGTAGTACCACAAAAATGGCGAAATATATTGAACTGTATAGCTCAAAATAAAGATTTATATAAAGATTTGTGTGATTTATATGAAAAAGATGAATTAATTCACTACGAAAAAAAAACAAAAATTGAAACAGATTTATTATTGAATCAAAAGGATAATTTTAAAAAACAATATAGATATGATCTTTTAGCATATAAATCTATAAATTCTGAAACTAAGAAGTACTCTTCAATTTATGGATCACCATTACAAGTAAAAACTAACCAAGATATTTTTTATAATTACAACACGCATAAACAAAAATCATTTAATATGGTAGAAGATGATATTCGAGATATGGATAAAAATACGGATAGAAAATTTTTTGATTGGAGAATTCTCGATTTTTGTCTTAAAACGAAGGTCGATATTGAGGCCTGGATCAATATTGATACTGACACTAACAGTAATAAATATACTAAGACTAGGGTTAATAAGTATCAAATAATTGATAAAATCAATAATAAGGGTCTTTTTTATCTCACACTTCAGCAAGATCAAAAAATCAACCTATCCAATCAAAAACCCCTTTTGGATTGGATGGGAATGAATGAAGAAATACTAAGTCGTCCCATATCAAATCTGGAACTTTGGTTCTTGCCAGAATTTGTGAGACTTTATAATACGTATAAAATGAAACCGTGGGTTATACCAATTAAATTACTACTTTTTAATTCTAATATAAAAAAAAATGCTAGTGAAAACAAAAGCATCACTGGAAATAAAAAAAGAGATCCTTTTATATCAATATCGTCGAATGAAAAAAAATCTCTTGAATTAGAAAACCGAAATCAAGGAGAAAAAGAATCCACGGGCCAAGCAGATCTTAAATCAGCTCTTTCAAACCAAGAAAAAGATGTTGAAGAAGATTATACGGGATCGGACATGAAAAAACATAGAAATAAAAAGCAATACAAGATCAATACAAAAGCGGAGTTTGATTTCTTCCTAAAAAGGTATTTGTATTTTCAATTGAGATGGGATGATTCTTTAAATAAAAAAATAATCAATAACATCAACGTATATTGCCTCCTGCTTAGACTGATAAATCCAAGAGAAATTACTATATCCTCTATTCAAAGGGGCGAAATGAGTCTGGATATTTTGACGATTCAGAAAGATGTAACTCTTACAGAATTTATTAAAAGGGGATTTTTGATTATTGAACCAATTCGTCTAGCTATAAAAAATGATGGAAAATTTATTATGTATCAAACCCTCGGTATTTCATTAGTTCATAAAAGTAAACATCAAATAAATCAAAGATACCGAGAAAAAAAACATGTTGATAAGAATTCTGATGAAGTCATTACAAAACATCAAAAGATGACTGGAAATAGATATAAAAAAAATTATGATTTGTTTGTTCCTGAAAATATTTTATCGCCTAGACGTCGTAGAGAATTGCGAATTCTAATTTGTTTAAATTCTAAGAATAGACATAGAAAGGCATCTTTTTGTAATGGGAATGAGGTAAACAGTCAAGTTGTGGATAAAAGCAAAAAATATAAAAAAAAACTTATAAAATTAAAGCTATTTCTTTGGCCCAATTATCGATTAGAAGATTTAGCTTGTATGAATCGTTATTGGTTTAATACCAATAATGGCAGTTGTTTCAGTATGGTAAGGATACATATGTATCCCCGATTGAAAATTCATTAATAGTACATTTTTCCTATATTTCCCATACCATATTTGGTCTATGACGACAAAGAGATGCACGCATACATTGTCTTACATTCCATTCTGATACATGATACTAATTCAATGACATATCAATTAGATCTAGAATGAACAAAATTTTCTTATTTTAGGTCTAAACTTTTATCTTTTGTGAGTGAAGAAACCAACCATACTTTTGTATCCCCTTTCAAATCCAATTTTAAAATGAAAATAGGATTGAGTAAGTTTTATTAAATTAAAAAAATTAGAAATTAATAACGAAATACAAATTTTTGTATATACCAAATAAAAATTAGGGGCATTATTATTACTGATCAATAAAGATATCTATCAATAAAAAATATCTTAAAATAAAAAGAGGGGGGGGGAGAGAAAATTTCAGTTTATGGTAAAAAATTCATTCATCTCAGTTATTTCACAAGAAGAAAAAGACGAAAACAGAGGATCTGTTGAATTTCAAATAGTTAGTTTCACCAATAGGATACGAAGACTTACTTCACATTTACAATTACACAAAAAAGACTATTTATCTCAGAGAGGTTTACGTAAAATTCTGGGAAAACGCCAACGATTACTGTCTTATTTGTCAAAGAAAAATAGAATATGTTATAAAGAATTAATTAATCGGTTGGATATTCGGGAGTCAAAAACTCGTTAATTTTATTTTGGCATTTTGAATTATTTGATTTATTAGATCTTGAATTTTAATGAACTTTTTTTCGTTTTCAGCAATTCATGAAAGAATGAATCGAGGAAAAACCTATGAATATACCGGCTACAAGAAAAGACCTCATGATAGTCAATATGGGCCCCCACCACCCATCAATGCATGGTGTTCTTCGACTCATCATTACTCTAGATGGTGAAGATGTTATTGACTGTGAACCAATATTGGGTTATTTACACCGAGGAATGGAAAAAATTGCGGAAAATCGAACAATTATACAATATTTGCCTTATGTAACACGGTGGGATTATTTAGCTACTATGTTCACAGAAGCAATAACTGTAAACGGACCGGAACAGTTGGGAAATATTCAAGTACCTAAAAGAGCCAGCTATATCAGAATAATTATGTTGGAGTTGAGTCGTATAGCTTCTCATCTGTTATGGCTCGGTCCTTTTATGGCGGATATTGGTGCACAAACTCCCTTTTTCTATATTTTCAGAGAAAGAGAATTAGTATATGATCTATTCGAAGCTGCCACCGGTATGAGAATGATGCATAATTATTTTCGTATCGGAGGAGTAGCGGCCGATCTACCTCATGGCTGGATAGATAAATGTTTGGATTTCTGCGATTATTTTTTAACAAGAGTTGCTGAATATCAAAAACTTATTACACGAAATCCTATTTTTTTAGAACGAGTCGAGGGAGTAGGCATTATTGGTAGAGAGGAAGTAATAAATTGGGGTTTATCGGGACCAATGCTGCGAGCTTCCGGAATACAATGGGATCTTCGTAAAGTTGATCATTATGAATGTTACGACGAATTTGATTGGGAAGTACAGTGGCAAAAAGAAGGAGATTCATTGGCTCGTTATCTAGTCCGAATTGGTGAAATGATAGAATCCGTAAAAATTATTCAACAGGCCCTGGAAGGAATTCCAGGGGGACCCTATGAGAATTTAGAAATACGATACTTTGATAGAGAAAGGAATCCGGAATGGAATGATTTTGAATATCGATTTATTAGTAAAAAGCCGTCTCCTACATTTGAATTGCCGAAACAAGAACTTTATGTGAGAGTAGAAGCCCCAAAGGGAGAATTGGGAATTTTTCTCATAGGGGATCAGAGTGGTTTTCCTTGGAGATGGAAAATCCGCCCGCCGGGTTTTATCAATTTGCAAATTCTTCCGCGGTTAGTTAAAAGAATGAAATTGGCTGATATTATGACGATACTAGGTAGTATAGATATCATTATGGGAGAAGTTGATCGTTGAAATGATAATTGATACACCGGAAGTACAAGATATCGATTCTTTTTCTAGATTAGAATTTTTAAAAGAGGTTTATGGAATTCTATGGGTTCTTGTTCCTATTTTGACTCTTGTAGTGGGAATCACAATAGGCGTACTGGTAATTGTATGGTTAGAAAGAGAAATATCGGCAGGGATACAACAACGTATTGGACCTGAATACGCCGGCCCTTTGGGAGTTCTTCAAGCTCTAGCAGATGGGACAAAACTACTTTTCAAAGAAAATCTTTTTCCATCTAGGGGGGATACTCGTTTATTCAGTATCGGGCCATCCATAGCAGTCATATCAATTTTAGTAAGCTATTCAGTAGTTCCTTTTGGATATCACCTTGTTTTAGCGGATCTCAATATCGGTGTTTTTTTATGGATTGCCATTTCCAGTATTGCTCCGATTGGACTTCTTATGTCGGGATACGGGTCAAATAATAAATATTCCTTTTTAGGCGGTCTACGAGCTGCTGCTCAATCGATTAGTTATGAAATACCATTAACTTTATGTGTGTTATCAATATCTCTACGTGCGATTCGTTGATATATAGACATAAACTTTTCTCTATTCCTTCCTTTCAAGGAAAGGGTTGGAATGGATTGAGTAGATATCTTAATTTTTTTTTTATTCATTATTCGGGTTGATGAACTAAATCAAATAGTTATATGAGTGAAAGAAAACAGCTTATATATAAATTCGCAGTAAAAAGATTGATTCTCATTTTCTATGTATAAGAGTTAGAGAGTTAAGCGGAAATAAACATAAACAGAAGAGACCGTTTCCCCCAAGATTGGTTGATTAGTCATCCTGACTTGAAGCGGGTTCAAAAGATCAACCGTATTGAGTTTTCACTATAATTTTTATGTATTAGCATAACGGGGGATTGAGCAAAAACGAGTGGATGGTTAGAAACACGAACATATGTAAAGGATTAGTAATGGAGATTATGTAAATTCTCCAAAAGGACATTTTTACATAATATACAAACAAAGAATACTAATTGGGGCTTTAAGTTGGTAGAAATGATCAGGCAGTACTCCCCATGACACGATTCCAATCCAGAGTATACTCCTATCCACCGATTTAATAAATAACTATTCGAAACGAAATAATCCTTTACTTTATTTTGAAAGCCCTCTTTTTCTCAGAAATAGAAAGAAGAATAGGAACGAAAAAAAAAAAAAAAAAGATATACTTTTTTTATTCTTTGTTACTTTTATTCTTTCCCATATACATATTAATAGATATATAATTTGTGTCATAATTCATTAATTAATATAGAATTTTTTTTTTCGTACGTGAAACCAACGGGTTATTTATATTTTTACAAGAAGTATTTTATTGAACAGTTAAGTTATTACTGAACAAAGAAGAATTGAAATTATTAAATTAAAGAAAGGATGAGATCAATTCAGAAGTACTTTTTTTATTTAATTTTGAATTAAAATAATTATAACAGACAGAATTCAATTGGTCTAATTTGGGACCGGCCGATAGTTATCCATCCTACAAACATATCAAGATTCAAAAAAGAATACTGACGCGGTCCCTATATTTATTTCTGGCCTTCAAGGAGCCGTATGAGGTGAAAATCTCATGTACGGTTCTGTAATAGCGATGGTAACAGTGATGGTATCACCGACTATAATTATCTAACAGTTCAAGTACAATTGATATTGTTGAGGCGCAATCAAAATATGGTTTTTGGGGATGGAATTTGTGGCGTCAGCCTATAGGGTTTATCATTTTTATTATTTCTTCCCTAGCAGAATGTGAGAGATTACCTTTTGATTTACCAGAAGCAGAAGAAGAGTTAGTAGCAGGTTATCAAACCGAATACTCGGGTATAAAATTTGGGTTATTTTATGTTGCTTCCTATCTAAACCTATTGGTTTCTTCATTATTTGTAACAGTTCTTTACTTGGGAGGTTGGAATATATCTATTCCGGACATATATGTTTCTGAGCTTTTTGAAATAAATAAAACATGTGGAGTTTTTGGAGCGATAATTGGTATCTTTATTACATTAGCTAAAACTTATTTGTTCTTGTTCATTCCTATCACAACAAGATGGACTTTACCGAGGCTAAGAATGGACCAACTATTGAATCTTGGATGGAAATTTCTTTTACCTATTTCTCTCGGTAATCTATTATTAACAACTTCTTTCCAACTCTTTTCACTGTAAAGTAACATTCTATATTCACAACGTGTCTCAAACAAGAGAAATAAACAAACATAAAACTATTCATATATATATTAATGATATGTTCTCTATGGTAACTGGGTTCATGAATTATGGTCAACAAACAGTACGAGCTGCAAGGTACATTGGTCAAAGTTTCATGATTACTTTATCCCACGCAAATCGTTTACCCGTAACTATTCAATATCCTTATGAAAAATCAATCACCGCGGAGCGTTTCCGCGGTCGAATCCATTTTGAATTTGATAAATGTATTGCTTGTGAAGTATGCGTTCGTGTATGTCCTATAGATCTACCCGTTGTTGATTGGAAATTGGAAACTGATATTCGCAAGAAACGGCTGCTTAATTACAGTATTGATTTCGGAGTCTGTATATTTTGTGGTAATTGCGTTGAGTATTGTCCAACGAATTGTTTATCAATGACTGAAGAATATGAACTTTCTACTTATGATCGTCACGAATTGAATTATAATCAAATTGCTTTGGGTCGTTTACCAATGTCAGTAATTGACGATTATACAATTCGAACAATTTTGAATTCGCCTCAAATAAATAAGTAAATCTCTTATTAACGAATAATTTATAATTACTTTACTAATAACTAATATAGAAGGAATTTAGGTTTCTTTCGTGTTGTTTGGTCAATAACTACAAATACCAACTATTGATTGGTTGGTAAGAAACGCGTCTTAATTTGGATTGAAAATCCATTAATTAATATATCCATAATTGTTTTAAAATATATCGTTTAGAATTAGAACGACTCTTTCAGATAAAGAATGAAATTAGTCCAATAATAGTACTCACATTTATTCATATCCCTTAGTATTTATTTACTTAGGATTAAATTAGGAATTGCTCAAAAATCATAAAAAAAAAAAAATTTCTGGTTGGGTCTCAATAAGGTCATGAAAAACATTTCTATTTATTTATCTCTTATTTTACATATAATGGATTTGCCCGGACCAATACATGATTTTCTTTTAGTCTTTCTGGGATCGGTTCTTATACTAGGAGGTATGGGGGTGGTATTATTTACCAACCCCATTTATTCTGCCTTTTCATTGGGAATGGTTCTTGTTTGTATATCCTTATTCTATATTCTATTAAACTCTTATTTTGTAGCTGCTGCACAACTCCTTATTTACGTGGGAGCTATAAATGTTTTAATCGTATTTGCTGTGATGTTCATGAATGGTTCAGAATATTACAAAGATTTGAATCTTTGGACCATTGGGGATGTGGTTACTTTGCCAGTTTGTACAAGTATTTTTGTTTTACTCATGATTATTATTACGGATACGTCATGGTACGGAATTATTTGGACTACAAGATCAAACCAGATTATAGAGCAAGATTTGATAAGTAATAGTCAACAAATTGGAATTCATTTATCAACAGATTTTTTTCTTCCATTTGAATTCGTTTCGATAATTCTTTTAGCCGCTTTGATAGGTGCAATTGCCGTGGCGCGACAGTAAAAAATTTATAGAATTAGCAATGCACATTAAACTCTGTTCGGTTTTATTACATTACATTTATTTCCCTTTAATTAAAGATTGTTTATGTCTAAAATAGAAATTATTCAATCTATTCTATTAATATATTAATAATAGAAAATCTGCCTTTGTTCCGTACTTTTTTTTATTCTAGTCAATTGAATCTGTTGAATTGTTGTTCAGTTCATATTGAAATGAATCGAAATTGATAAGGAGTTGGTCAATGATGCTCGAACATGTACTTGTTTTGAGTGCCTACTTATTTTCTATCGGTATCTATGGATTGATCACGAGCCGGAATATGGTTAGAGCCCTTATGTGTCTTGAACTTATACTGAATGCGGTTAATATGAATTTCGTAACATTTTCTGATTTTTTTGATAGTCGCCAATTAAAAGGAAATATTTTCTCAATTTTTGTTATAGCTATTGCAGCCGCTGAAGCAGCTATTGGCCCGGCTATTGTTTCATCAATTTATCGTAACAGAAAATCAACTCGTATCAATCAATCGAATTTGTTGAATAAGTAGTATTAATCATATAAATTCTAATATTCATAAATTAGAATTACCATGACCATACATTAACGTAATAATACATGTTTTCAAAAATGTAAGAAATTAAAGTATCTTGGCTCTATCGCATGAGTCAATCCAGAAGTAGATTGATTAGAAAAATTATGATAAATTATTGATTCATCTGGTGTCTAAATATATGATTCATTTACAAGTTTACTAGATCGAAACTTTCTGACATTCAAAAATTTATAGATCCAAATGTCACATTCAGTAAAGATTTATGATACGTGTATAGGGTGTACTCAATGCGTGCGCGCCTGCCCAACGGATGTATTAGAAATGATACCTTGGGACGGGTGTAAAGCTAAGCAAATTGCTTCTGCTCCAAGAACAGAGGACTGTGTCGGTTGTAAGAGATGTGAATCCGCCTGTCCGACAGATTTCTTGAGTGTTCGAGTTTATTTATGGCATGAAACAACTCGAAGTATGGGTCTGGCTTATTAATACGTTCCAGAAAACCCTACTTGAATACATTTGATTTTTTTACCTTTACCGACAAAAACCCGCGCTCAAAAACTATTTATTTTGAGCACGGGTTTTTCTGGTCCAAGTTTATCTTGTTTTTACCATGAATAATTTTCCTTGGTTAACGCTAGTTGTAGTTTTGCCAATATTCGCGGGTTCCTTAATTTTCTTTCTCCCTCATAGAGGAAATAAGAAAATGCGGTGGTATACTATAAGTATATGCATAATAGAACTCCTTCTAACAACCTATGCATTCGGTTATCGTTTCCAATTGGATGATCCATTAATGCAACTGACAGAGGATTATAAATGGATCGATTTTTTTGATTTTTACTGGAGATTGGGAATAGATGGAATTTCTATAGGACCCATTTTACTGACAGGATTTATCACAACTTTAGCTACTTTAGCGGCTCGGCCGATTACTCGAGATTCCCGACTATTCCATTTTCTGATGTTAGCAATGTATAGCGGTCAAATAGGACCATTTTCTTCTCGAGACCTTTTACTTTTTTTCATCATGTGGGAGTTAGAATTAATTCCAGTTTATCTACTTCTATCCATGTGGGGGGGAAAGAAACGTTTGTATTCAGCTACAAAATTTATTTTGTACACTGCAGGAAGTTCCGTTTTTTTATTAATGGGAGTTTTGGGTATTGGTTTATATGGTTCCAATGAACCAACATTAAATTTTGAAACATCAGCTAATCAATCGTATCCTGTAGCACTGGAAATAATATTCTATATTGGATTTCTTATTGCTTTTGCTGTCAAATCACCGATCATACCCTTACATACATGGTTACCAGACACCCATGGAGAGGCACATTACAGTACTTGTATGCTTTTAGCCGGAATCTTATTAAAAATGGGAGCATATGGATTGGTTCGGATCAATATGGAATTATTACCCCACGCCCATTCTATATTCTCTCCCTGGTTGATTATAGTAGGCACAATTCAAATAATCTATGCAGCTTCAACATCTCCCGGTCAGCGTAATTTAAAAAAAAGAATAGCCTACTCTTCTGTATCTCATATGGGTTTCATAATTATAGGAATTGGTTCTATAAGCGATACAGGACTCAACGGAGCCATTTTACAAATAATCTCTCACGGATTTATTGGCGCTGCGCTTTTTTTCTTGGCCGGAACGAGTTATGATAGAATACGTCTTGTTTATCTCGACGAAATGGGCGGAATGGCTATCGCAATTCCAAAAATATTCACGACTTTCAGTATCTTATCAATGGCTTCTCTTGCATTACCGGGCATGAGCGGTTTTGTTGCCGAATTGTTAGTTTTTTTTGGAATACTTACTAGTCAAAAATATCTTTTAATGACAAAAATATTAATTACTTTTGTAATGGCAATTGGAATGATATTAACTCCTATTTATTCATTATCTATGTTACGCCAGATGTTCTATGGATACAAGCTTTTTAATGCCCCAAACTCTTATTTTTTTGATTCTGGACCGCGAGAATTATTTGTTTCGATCTCTATCCTTTTACCTGTAATAGGTATTGGTGTTTATCCCGATTTCGTTTTATCATTATCAGTTGACAAGGTCGAAGCTATTATATCCAATTATTTTTTTCGATAGTTTTTGTGAGTAAACCAAAAAATGAAACTGAAATCCCATGATTTTAAAAATGGTTGATTGTACAATAAAAAAATGAGTCTTTTATATTCTTTTAAGTAAAATAAAAATATATTCTTTTAAGTAAAATAAAAAAATTGGAATTCTATTATAACTAGATATCTTTTGAATTTGTGAGAACCGTTTGAATCAAGTAATGGAAATGATTCAAATGGTTCTTGATTGTTTACATGAAGTTTTCGTATATATACCTGTATGACGTCCTATGTTTATATTCGTCAAGTCTTTTATTCAATTAGATGTTAATGTAAATGAACCATAACTATGCAACCCTATTCCTAATAGATTAACCCCAAAATAGCATATCCAAATTATAAGAAAGCCCATTGAGGCCACAATTGCAGAATTTACACTTTCAAAATTTTTATTTGTTCTAATATGTAAATAAATAGCGAATATGGTCCAAGTAATAAATGCCCAAGTTTCCTTTGGATCCCAATTCCAATATGATCCCCATGCTTCATTAGCCCATACTGCTCCCGAAAGAATACCTACGGTTAAAAGGATAAACCCTAGACTAATAATACGATAACTCCAACGATCCAATTGTTGAATCAATTGATACCTGTAATAATTTTGAGACGAAATAAAAGAAGTGTTTCGTAAGACATTGTTTCTTTCGTTCACGTATTGAATCTCACTAAAGTAAACTGACTCATTTTCTAAATTATTGCTTTTACTAAAAATCCTTATGAATTTTCGAAATGTAATGACTAGAAGAGCTAGTGATAATAATGATCCACACAAAAGAGCTGCATAGCTCAATACCATCATACTTACGTGCATCATTAACCAATGGGATTGGAGAGCGGGTACTAATATCGCGGATTGATGCATTTCAGTTAAAAGACCCGAAGTAGCAAAACCTTGAGTAAAAATAGCACTTGGCGCGGTTATTGCGCTTAAATGGTTTTTATGTTTTTTAAAATATGGAATAATATGAATAAAGGAAAAACTCCACGAAAGAAAAATAAATGATTCATATAAATCACTTAATGGTAAATGCCTCAAATACATCCAACGAGTAACTAATAATCCTGTTATGCAGAAAAAAGTAGCTATCATCCCCCTTTCTGACGAATCATCTAGTCCTACGATTTCATCGACTAATAAAATTATCAAATGAATTGTAATTACAATTGAAACGATCGAAAAGGATATATGAGTTAATATATGCTCTAAAGTTGAAAATATCATAAAAATTATTAAATTAATAAAGGCGTCCCTCAATTATAGGAATTGAAATCGGGAATTGAATTCATTATAGGACTTACTCTATGCCATGCCGCCACTCGGACTCGAACCGAGATGCTCTAGCACTGCTTCCTAAGAGCAGCGTGTCTACCGATTTCACCATAGCGGCTTATTCGAAATCATAATAACCTATTTTTATTCAATCGTCGAGCTTGAAGGAGTTAATTCAATCCAATATTTTTTTTTAGGAAACCATTCAAATTGATGAATAAAAACTTGTTTAAAAATTAGGGATTAAAACGTTTCCGTTAACGTTAATAATATTGATTTTTCTTATTATTATCTTTTTATTTAGTTATCTTATTATTATCTTTTTATTTAGTTATTTAGTATTTTAGGATGTCAATTTTATTTAACTGAACTAACAATGTATTTTTTCGTAGGCTATTACTTTATGCTCTCCTAAAACTAAAATGTAACAGTTGTAACTAGATAATTTTTACTTCAATCCCTGGATATAAGTAAAAAAAATGTTCTGCCTCGTTTGCATTTTTTAATGATTAATTTCTTTTATCATTTATTTTATTAATCTAAAATAAAAAATTCATTTTATCGATTAATAAAAAAATAGAATTTTTATATAACACAATTTTAGCGATACACTCAAAAGATTTATGTAAATATTTGCATAGTTAGGTTGCGTTAGGATTTTTTGTTGTGTAGAGAATTTGCGTTAAGATTTAGCAAACCCATTAAGTTAGGTATTTGGGATGGTCGTATTAATCATATAAAAAAATTTCGTATAGAAATTGTACCGTACTTCAAAATATTTTCTAAATTTTTTAATTAATATACATATATTATATCTTGATCGATCTTCCAATCGAAACATAGGATCTAAAATAGATCACTCAAAATTGGCGCATTCGTCATATAACTACCTAAAAATGTAAACGGGGCTTTTATTAATTTAATTGGGTTTAAGGAATTTATATAGTGATAATAATTTCTAAAACCCAAAATAATGGTTTAAAAGATTATAAAAAACATTTTAAACTTAATTATAAAAAACATTTTAAACTTAATCAATTAGTTTCAACGACCTCTTCTTTATAATATAAAATCAAAAATATAACTAAAAAAAAATTCTTTTTATTATTGAGTAAGGGCGATGGGGAAAGTGATAATCCCCATCCGGAAAATGATAAAACATACTAAAATGAAAGGCGAAACCTTGCGCTTGCGTTTACCCCTTTTTCAAACAAAAAAGTACCATTCATTTTTAGAATTCAGTAGACAACAGAATTCTTATCTATATCAGAAACGAAAGAAAAATTTGGCTTCAAATTAAAGTAAAACAAATTCAATTTTATATTCGTTTAAATTAAAACATTATGAGACTAATTCTTTTTTATTTTTTTTTTTATTTTTAATGTATATTGTTTATATTGTAATTTATCTTATATATTAATATTTATTCTTTTACTATACTATTATGATGTTAATATTAATTATAATTGATAAATATTAATTATAATTGATAAATATTAATTATAATTGATAAATATTATTATAATTGATAAATATTAATTATAATTGATAAATATTATTATAATTGATAAATATTATTTATCATTTTTATAACTTATAAATCTTATAAATAAACTATAAACAAAATTATATCACTTTATTAGTTATTAGAACGATTCAGATTATTTATTTCTTACACAAAAAAAACTTTTAGAACTCCCGGTAGAAAGAGATTTCGCTAACGAAAAAGCTTTCAATGCTGCCCTATATCCCTTCCTTTTCCAAATATTTTTACGAATACGCTTTTTTGAAATAGAGGTGCGCTTTTTTGGAACTGCCATTAAAAAGTTATAATAGGTTTTTCGGTTGGATGTGAAAGACATCTATTGTTCAAAATCAATTGTTCTTTACTATTCTCTATCTATTTTTTCTCTAAATTAGACTCCAAAAAAAAGGGGGGGGGTAAAAATCACATAAAATATTAATAAGAACGATAAGGTACACTATGCCAAATAGATTGAAGTTGATAAAATAAAAAATAATAATAAAAAAAAAAAAAAAGAAAGATTGTCCGTTTCGTTTTCTTTCTATTTTCGTCGTGTTACATTTATACATGTAATAAAAAAATCTAAAAGTTTAATAACCCAACCCTTCTCCCGCTTAATTAAAAAAGAAAAAAACTTTAATAATTTTTTCTATTATATTAATTAATTTAATATTAATTTAATTCTTCAAGCTCGAAGAAAGAGTCCACAAAATTTTAATTATCAAATGAGACTAGTAGTTAATCTGTTAAAGGATACAAAATACATAATTTAAAGGCATTTTATTTGCCCCCCCTTTTTTTTCCGTAAAATGAAAGTGTTGGATATCATAGCATTTCCTACAAATAGCTTTTATTGTAATGGAAGACAAACAATTAGTTACAAAACAAATTGGTTAATGATTCTAAATAACCGAATTACAATAAATAGTTTTAGTTATGGGCTTTATGATTCATATCAAATACTGTTTTTGGTATAATTATTTATCCTTGTTCTATAGATATAAAAAAATTATTGTAATACGTAATAATTAAAATGAAAATTAGAATTTTCATTTTTTATCTTCATAAAATTTTATTTAAAAATTTTAATTTAATATTTCAGTATTAATAAAATTAAATACGGATTTTTTTTTCACTAGTGACTTATTTATATCATTTGACCAATTATAACCTCTTGATTTTAAATATTTGAAGTAGTTTGGAAAGATTCAGAATAATTAAGGCTAGAAAATTCTATTTAAGTTTTATTTTATATATCTTAATTTTTTTTTATTAACCGACCCCTTTCAAAAGAAAATAAATAAGAACCGGTGACTCAGAAACAATTAATTAAGATAATTTTTTTTTTATTTTTTTATGGAATATACATATCAATATTCATGGATTATACCTTTCATTCCACTTCCAGTTCCTATCTTAATTGGAACAGGACTTCTACTTTTTCCAACGGCAACAAAAAATCTTCGCCGTATGTGGGCTTTTCCTAGTGTTTTATTATTAAGTATAGTTATGGTTTTTTCAGCCCTTTTTTCTATTCAGCAAATAAATAAAAATTCTGTCTATCAATATGTATGGTCTTGGACCATCAATAATGATTTTTCTTTAGAATTTGGCTGCTTGGTTGATCCACTTACTTCTATTATGTCGATATTAATCACTACTGTTGGAATTATGGTTCTTATTTATAGTGACAATTATATGTCTCATGATCAGGGATATTTGAGATTTTTTGCTTATATGAGTTTTTCCAATACTTCAATGTTGGGATTAGTTACTAGTTCTAATTTGATACAAATTTATATTTTTTGGGAATTAGTTGGAGTGTGTTCTTATCTATTAATAGGTTTTTGGTTCACACGACCCAGTGCCGCGAATGCTTGTCAAAAAGCGTTTGTAACTAATCGTGTCGGGGATTTTGGTTTATTATTAGGAATTTTGGGTTTTTATTGGATAACAGGTAGTTTCGAATTTCGGGATTTGTTTGAAATATTCAATAACTTGGTTTATAATAATGAAGTTAATTTTTTATTTGTTACTTTATGCGCCTCCCTATTATTTGCCGGCGCTGTTGCTAAATCCGCCCAATTTCCCCTTCATGTATGGTTACCTGATGCCATGGAAGGGCCTACCCCCATTTCGGCTCTTATACATGCCGCTACTATGGTAGCAGCAGGAATTTTTCTTGTAGCTCGGCTTCTTCCTCTTTTCATAGTTATACCTTACATTCTAAATCA